ATGGTTTCGTTTTTGTAATTTTCTAATTGTTCCAAAGTCTTATAAGTTGAATTAATCAAGTTCAACTTTTCTCGTTCTATCTCAGAGTATCCATTCACTCGAAACTGATCTGCTTCTATTTCGATTTTCCGTAAGCGGTCCCGAGCTTTTTCCAGCTGTTCCAGGGCCCCCCCGCGTAGTTCTTCTGAATTTCGAATAGTCTTCAAAATCCTCTGTTTTCGATTATCTAATAAATCACTTAATGAAAGTAGATTATCTTTCCATTCATTTCAAAACTTCCACGATCCCTTCCCGAACCAAACATGAATCTTTTGATTCATTTGGCTCTCACGCTCAATTACTTCAATTATGTATGGGAATTCCCATATATTTTTTATGTAATGAGCCTGTCCTCGCTTCTATATTTATATTCAAAAAAAAATATCGAAACGGATCACTAATCCAAGAATATAATATTCGGAGGACTCTTCTGACCAAACAAATAATTGTCAGCAAAGTTGTTTCTTTTTTTCTTCAAATCCAAAGAATTCCTCTTACTTTATACATAGGTCATCGATTCAGCATTGGATAAAAAATTGGGTAAAAAAAAAGGGATGAAATCTCCATTTTTCCAATTTTTTTCCAAAAAGTGTTCAAATCATTTTTTTATTGATATGAGCGTTTTATATCGATAAAAAAATTCTAACTCTTCATTTTGAAACCATTTCTGTATTAACATAGTAGTAGAAAGAGTACCATGCTGTATCTGGACTTCAAACGGTTTAGCTTTAACCCTGGTAATGTTCCCACATTATTGGTTGATAGAGAATCAAAGTAGATTTACCAATGAATCACGAAATGCTATGGTTCTTAAATATGATTGATTTCTTAATTTATTCAGAAGTAATTCGCAGAATCGTGCACTTTTTCCTAGTTATAACGAAAAAAGTGTAGTTGGTTGGATCCAACCTATTCTTGAAATAAACAACTCGCACACACTCCCTTTCCAAAAAAAATCAATACACCAAGCACTACACTTAGATTTATTGGATTTGTTGCTAAAATATCAGTATTTAACCCGAAACTCCCGGCGGACGGCAAAAAATCCAAGGAAAGGAAAGGATCGGTTACATTTTTCATATGATCTCCTCTTTCTTATAGATAGACTAATTATCTAGATTTTTCATTTTTTTTTTTTTATTTATTTATTCTATTATTTTTCTAAATACTAAACTAGAGTAAAAAAAATATATTGATTTATAAATGTATTTTCTTTTTTCAATTGGAAATTTCCAATAAGTGGAAATTTCCAATAAGAATGATACTTATTAGAATTAGGTATCGGGTCTTACGTGAATTGCTAAATATCTCGTTTGTTGCAATACTTCCTAAAAAAAAAAAGTTCCATTGGGCTAAGAGAATAAAGGAATAAAGCGAATTGGTGTGCTAATTCCTCCTCCTCAAATCAGCCCCTCTCATGGTTGTTGTCCCAACGAATAAGAAATTCAAATCTGAATAGAATTCGAAAAAAGCAAGAGCTGCAAATCCAAAGAAATAAAAATATATATGCATTTTTAGGATTAAACAAAAGGATTCGCAAATAAAAGTGCTAATGCCACAACCAGTCCATAAATTGTTAAAGCTTCCATAAAAGCAAGACTAAGCAATAAAGTACCTCGTATTTTTCCTTCTGCTTCTGGTTGTCTCGCAATCCCTTCTACAGCTTGGCCTGCAGCAGTACCTTGACCAACCCCAGGTCCAATCGAAGCAAGCCCGACGGCTAATCCAGCAGCAATAACAGAAGCGGCAGAAATTAGTGGATTCATGATAAATTCCTCGCACCAAAACAAAAAAAAAATAAAGAAATAGTTAATGATACAATCAACCAATGAATTATGACTTACTTATTCCATCGCTAAGATTTATTTAGTCAAAGTAACTAGGAAACCCAATAATATTCTTGAATTATCCGAACTACTTCGATATTTCTTTTTTAGTGACTATCCACGTAATTTTTGTGAATCCGTATGACTTTTGTTCTTCCATTTCTTTCTTTTTTCCGAATTATTCTTTAAATTGAATTGGTTGTTCTTTTTCGTGATTGAAATTCGTTCAATATTCAATTCCAAATTACAGACGAAACGGAAGGACTTTCGTTAGAATACATATATAAATTCCACAGTAGTAGGGCAAAAAATTATATATATCTTTAGTTCATATATACCTTCTAATATCACATATACCTGGTTTTCCCCCATAACGTAAACCAACTATTCCTATCTTAGATTCCGTTGGATTCTAGAACCAGTCTTCGAAACATCCACAAGAATTGTCTTAGAACGATTTGATTACATACACCTAATTCGACCCCCCCCCTCTTCCCCCCCAACCCTTTTTTATAAATCTCCTTTTTGGAAACCTTTATCTTCTCTTTTTATTTATCATTATCCCACATAGGTATAATTAATTTAAATGACAAATTTGTTAGGTCGAATCGTTGCATAGAAATATCAGTATTTGA